TCTTCTGTCAAACCCTGATCAATGAACCTACAAAATCCTTCAAATTGTATCTGATTAAATCCAGGTATTGTGGACATTGCGTCTATCCCGGATTCTTTTGAAATTGGCAGTGATTTATACTCATCCATATCGAATTCTCCAAAAAACAAAAACAAAAATAAATACCATTTTGGCTGGCTCATTATCCATCAAATCAAATCCTATAGCTCTAACAATGATGGAATTTCGATTCTATGAATCTTTAACTGGAATCTATGAGATAGGTGGAATAAAAATTTATACTTAACTTAAATTGGCATTTTTAAGAGATGCAAATGGAACGGAATTGATAAAACAGTCCTAGAAACAGAATTCTCCCACTTAGGCTTACTATGTTTTAGGATTTTTTTTAGAATATCAAAACTGATTCAGTTTCTTATATTATAATGTATAACGGTATTTATATTCTAATCTACTTGAATATTGAATACCAGAAAACCATCTGAATTTGTATTTATTAAACGTTAAACACGTGCAAAAATACCTCGTCTGGCCGTCTTCTTGCTTTGTTTAATGCTCTCCTTTCTCTCCTTTCCGTGGTCAATTGACAGCCTGACTTAGGGCGAAATATAATTGCATCGCGCAGACCAAAATAATCTTTTGGTTACTCACTGCGAATACTGAAAGAAGAATGAAAGCAGAAAGAAAGTTCTCGACCTTTGTTTTTCGGTTTGATTCAGAAACTTTATTTCATTGGTCTTTCTCGTCTTTCTCTTTTTCAAGTTTCAAGATTGTATAGTTTAATGGTAAAGTTTGATTACCATTAACCCCCAGAATAGTTAACGAGTCTTTCGGTTTGATCCTATTCATCTCCTAAAGGGGCCGCCTCTCTGCACCTATCCGATTTCTTGTGTTTTCCTTATGCTGATCCTCGGCCCCTATGGTCCAGCGGTTTCACGACTTCTCTCTTTCACGGAGATAACGAGGGTTCAAGTCCCTCTGGGGGTAAATCATGCCCATAGGAATGATATTTTCAATCGTCTAAAATCAATTAGGCGTTGGGTCGATGCCCGAGTGGTTAATGGGGACGGACTGTAAATTCGTTGACAATATGTCTACGCTGGTTCAAATCCAGCTCGGCCCAACAATTCGCCAATCTACCATCAGATGGTAGAACCCTCTTGTTCTTAAGAAATACCTGATACGAGAGAATAAAAAAGAATCTAAATTTTCTGCTAGATCCCTTCTGATTCCCCTGGGATTGTAGTTCAATAGGCAAGAGCACCGCCCTGTCAAGGCGGACGTTGCGGGTTCGAGCCCCGTCAGTCCCGACGGATCCAATAAGTACATCAATTCGCCTCTCCATTTTCTGTGAAATAAGGGACAGAGAGCATAATTTAATTCCGAAGGTCTTTCCCCCCTTTTTTTCAGGATTCTGTCGAAGAAAGAACAAACCCTAAACTAAAATGAAAATAACTAAAATAGTGAAGTTGATAGAATATTCCATCTTTGCTCCCGCGACTCATCTTTATCATACTTCTTTGTCTTCCAAAGAAAATTGGATCATTAAAAAAACGGCGTTTAGAACCTAATTCCTCTCTTTTTCCACTTCGCTTTGTATTGTTTGTTGGGGTTTTGTAGTTAATGGAAAGGGACGGGTGGTTAGATGCTACTTCATTTGATGGTTCTACAAGGAAGACCTAAGGTAGGTTATAGAAAAGACGGATAAATAAAGGAATTTTGGATTGGGCCGGGAATCCAATCTTGGATTCGGTATGGATAAAAGATCTTCGTATGTTATACTATTCAATTCTCGACGACGAATTAATTTAATAGCTCAGATATTGTTATTCATGATATTGATCCGATTCAAGATCATCGATAGGGAATGCATTCATTGAATTGACAGGTGAAAGATTTATCATCTCTATGGGATTAAATCCCGAGTTATTGTGAAATAAAAAAAACGATGAGATTATGGAAGTAAATATTCTTGCATTTATTGCTACTGCACTGTTCATTTTAGTTCCTACTGCTTTTCTACTTATAATTTACGTAAAAACAGTCAGTCAAAATGATTAATTACTTTAATTTTTAATTGAAGAAATCAAATGAAAAGGATTCTATTTTTGCGTCTTAAATGAAATCAACGGGCTATAATCGGCGGTATTCTATGAGATCCGAGAGTATGGTAAGTAAGAAATAAATTTATTTCTTACCATACTCTCTATTAGTGTTATTGTAGTGTATAAAGTTGTACTTGACTTTCTAATAAAGTTGGTACTATATTAGCTTTTATCTTCAATATCTGTAGTTATTAATCCATATATGGAATTGACGTAGGACCCAATTCTATTTCTTTGATACATCTATTTATTCCGATAATAATCGTTTTACTGTTATAGAATACATTTCTCCACTAGAATCCAATGTAATTTTGAAATGAAGATATTTTTATTTGCAAATTATTTCAATTCAAATAAAAAAATGCGTTGCAGAACGATCTATAAAACAATTGATACCGTTTCATTCCTCAACTAAATTAGGAGTGCTTCTAAAGTCCACTTCTTCCCCATACTACGAGTGAAAGGGAAAATGTAAAGACTACCATTAAAGCAGCCCAAGCGAGACTTACTATATCCATGTGAATTATGTCCCTTATCTCTATGATAGAATTATTCCATTATTGCTCACTAATAATAGTAGAATCAATGGTCCAGAGTCAAAAAGGGATTCTGGCCAAACACTATTCATGAACCAATCAAATAAATCCATTTCTAAAAAATTACTATATGATATGATTTCTAATCGGCAAAGACTAAACACAAGTAAAATACACAATGACACCACAAAGGAATGTTACTAATGGAACATGTAGTAATAAAATAAGAGGGCCATTCCTTTTTTTTTTTGCCTTCATAAGTAAAAATAGCGAAATTGCTATCTATTACATACTTTTCTTTCCTATTTGATCTAATCCGTACCCTTTCCCGATTGTCTCTCTGAAGCAGTTGGGAGATAGTATATTATACTCTTCAGGAGGAGAAAAAATGATTTTTTTTTTCACTTTTTCTATACTTTTTCTATAAAAAAGTAAATTATCCATCCAATCTCACTCTAATAGTGATTCAATGCCTGAACACTCAGAGATTCTTGCGAGTCTATATTCGATTCGTTTGTTGATGAGGCGGCACCCGGATTTGAACTGGGGAAAAAGGATTTGCAGTCCCCCGCCTTACCACTCGGCCATGCCGCCAAAACGATACATAATAGTAGAAAATTTTCCCTTTTTGGGTTGGATTACTAAACTTTAGTTTATTGTACTTGCATCTTTTTTTTAATCCTTTTTCTAAATTTAGAAAAATTAGAAAATAAACCCTTTAATTACCCTTTTGATTTTTACCCTTTTGATTGTATTTGATCCACCCCTTCGATTGATTGTATAGTATCTCAAAACGCACAATGCCGAAAAACTTCCCCTCACTTTTCTATTGAAAAATCAAATGTATATTTTCATCCAAAAAAGACAAAATTTATGACAAATGGGAACCATTAACTATTCGTTGACGGAGAATTCCTGAATGATTCTTGGGTTTCAATCTAAAATTTGGTTTGCCTAATGACATAAGAAAATACAAATTGATACATACTTAATCAGTATTGATTCTTTTGAATCAAAAATCCTTCTCAATTTCCATTATAACAAAAATTATAAGTATATGTAAACCCCAGAGCGTAAATTGTTACACAGATACCAAATTGGGTATCTTTTTTATATTGCCTATAAATAAAGGGAATTTGTTGGAACAAAAAAAGGCCCGGCTGGGTATTGACCGGGCCAGGCCCAAAAGGCACTTCGAACAAAATAAAAGCAAGAAGGTCTTCCTTATTTATCTTTCTATTTGGATCTTTCGAGCATCTAAATGGAATTGCTAATTATATAATAACGATAAAGAATGTCAAATAAATACTTTCTTTAATCCTTACTTGATGTGTAATGTAAGATAGTAATTATCTTTTTCAATTGGGAGAGATGGCTGAGTGGACGAAAGCGGCGGATTGCTAATCCGTTGTACGAGTTATTCGTACCGAGGGTTCGAATCCCTCTCTTTCCGTTTCCGTTGATGACTTTCCATTTTTTTCTTTCAAATTTCGCAACCCCCCTTTTTTTACTAGTTAAACGTGTGGAATAGATAAAAGAAAATCTTAATAAAATTGTAAAATCAAGCAAGAAAAACGAAATTTTTATTTTATTCTTCACGTCCAGGATTACGTCCTGGATCATTGGATAGGAATCCAAAGATGAAGAGAGAAACAAAGAATATTACTACTGTGTAAACGAAAAGTTTGAGAGTAAGCATTACACAACCTCCAAGATCATTTTTTGAAAAAGGAAAACGAGAAAAGATAATAGATCCTCCATTTTTATATCACATATCCTATTTTGACACCAAGAAATGAATTCTAGAAATAGAAAAGAATGTTCATAAATTCAAATGAAGTTGAAATTTGTAATAAGAGTCTTTGATTACCGCAAATCACTTTCATACCCACAATTAGATATTGTAAGGAACCCTAACCTAATAAGGTCTTTCGCCGGAAAAAGGGTTAGAATCGGGAAATGGGGCGAACCGGATTTTTCGCAGCTATCCAAGAATTTCAATGTTTGAATCGAAGGTTCATACTGTCAGACTTATTTGATCTTATCAATTGTTATAATTTTTCTCGAATAAATCATGAATTTTCTAGGATAGTATTAAAGATCTTATCGAAAACTTACAGCAGCTTGCCAAACAAAGGCTAAAAGAAAAAAGAACAGGGGTATTACTGGCATAACATCTACGATTGGATTCAAAAAAGCATAGGCTTCGGGCAATTTGGCGAAGAAAAGACTACTCGGATAAAGGGCAGAATTAAGACAGATCAAACTAAAGATATTAAGCATAACAGACATTTTGTTCGTCGAGATAATTGCATTTTGATTGAGTTATTGATATAAGGAAAAATGAAGAAAGTAAGGTAGACAAAAAAATCCTTCTTTTTCCACCCAATCAAAAATCCTCCAATTCTCAAAGGAGAATAGAAGAAATCATACTTTCATACAATATCTTAATTGAATTATATGTAATGATCAATAAATTCAGTTGAATTCTAGATATACACATGTCAAAATCCTAGCACGAATCTATAATATATTCTATAAAGAATAAAGATTTTCTATAGATAGTTGGACTGGAATTGACGAACACTTAATACCAATATTATTCTTTATTAGTGTCCAATAAAAATATAAATGGGGCGTAGCCAAGTGGTAAGGCAACGGGTTTTGATCCCGCTATTCGGAGGTTCGAATCCTTCCGTCCCAGAGCATATCCATTGTATCTGAATACAGCTTTTTTGTTCAACAAGATTCTGTTTCAAGGCCTAATATTGGATAGAATATGATTCTTCTTTCTTTTCTGATTTTGAATGATTCTTTTCGTAATCATATCTCAGTTTTTCACAAACTGAACTAAATCTGGTTCAAATGACATGCAAATGTAACTGAATCCTTTTGTGATCCAGATAAGATGGGACATAGATCACAGTTGCAGAAAGATTACTTAACCTCAGGTTAAATAAAATATGAAAATACATATAAAACGAGGAAGTGCTTAGCCTATAGGTATGTATTGTTATCCTATTTCAGTGACAATAGTCTTTCCATTTTTGTGAAAAATAATTTGCATCCCTAAAATATTAAAATTTAAATATTTAACAATGATATTTATTTTTATTGTTCGATCTATTTATCTTATTTGCTTTAAATCATTGACAATTCGATTCGAAAAGAAACATAGATTTATCTTTCTTATGATAATCAAATATAGTCTTTACTGTAAAACTTGACTCAAATAATGATGTATAAGGATGTATAAGTAGGAAACTTTTTCAATTATCAAGATTTGTAATGATTCCTTATGGGTTGAATCTTTGGGAAGTTGGAAATGGGTCAGTCTATCTTATTGAGTCACTTGAAGAGGCAAAGTCAAATAGAATTTATTTATTCGTGTTATTTCTGTTAGTTATGTTATTTCTATATTTATATTTCTTCATATTTCTATTATATATTTTTTTTAGATAGAGATTTATAGAAAAATGTTTCCTTCATATAAAAAAGACGGGGTCTTGCTAATATTTTTTCAGAAAAATATTTCTTATCTATGTAGATAAGAAAAAATATAAATTACTATGTCTCTGTACCGACTGAACCAATGACTATTCATGATTCCATAATTGAATCAATTCCATACTGGTTCCAAATTAGAGGAATGTTATGGTAAAACTTCGTTTAAAACGATGTGGTAGAAAGCAACGTGCGACTTGAAGGACACGATCCGGTGTGGATTCTTATTCTTACATCCACCATTTTATATAGGAATGAAGGTGCTCTTGGCTCGACGTCGTTTGTTCTATTCTACTAGAACCCTTTTTTTATTGGGTTGTAATGTAAATAGTTCATGATGGAGCTCGAGTAGAAAGTATTGATTAATTTCTCAGGGGCAACGATCTAGGGTTAATGCCAATCAATAAATTGGAACAACTTCGTAAGTATATCTTCGATATAGAAATTGAAAGGATCCGATTCGAGCAAATTTTCAATTCAAAAAAATTTGTTGGAACGGCTAAAACTTTTTTCGATCCACAGTGTATCGCGCGCGAATCAACCGTCGGTATGATTCTTTGATAGAAAGAAATCACAAAAGGGGTATGTTGCTACCATTTTGAAAGGATTAAGAAGCACCGAAGTAATGTCTAAACCCAAGGATTTAAAACAAAGATAAAGGATCCCAGAACAAGGAAACACTACTTCAATTGTCTCACGGATCCGAATAAAGAATCCAAATAGATTTTAAACGAGACAAAAGGGGGGTTAAAGACCACTCAATAAAAAAATATCTTAAATAAAAATCTTTAAGATATTTGAGAATTATTCAACTTGAGTTATGAGTATAAATGATTTTTTATTTTTTCAGGAAGGGTGCTAAATAAATATGAGTTAAATTATAGGCTAATTTATTTTAGGATTCCTTTCCTATTTATTAGAATTTTATCCATAGACAAAACTTCGAATCATTTTTTCTCGAGCCGTACGAAGAGAAAACTTCCTATACGGTTCTAGGGGGGGGTTCTTTTTCATCTACATCTATCCCGATGAGCCGTCTATCGAATCGTTGCAATTGATGTTCGATCCCGAAGAGAAGGAAGAGATCTTCGGAAAGTGGGTTTTTATGATCCGATCAAGAATCAAACTTATTTAAACGTTCCCGCTATTCTCTATTTCCTTGAAAAAGGCGCTCAGCCTACAGGAACTGTTCAGGATATTTTAAAAAAGGCAGAGGTTTTTAAGGAACTTTGCCCTAATCAAGCGAAATTCAATTAAATTAAGGAAATAAAATAAATTAAGGAAATAAAAACTAAGGGTAGGATAGTGATTTCTATATAATTTTGGATATCTTTTCTATACTATGTTTTGCTTTT